TTTGGCACTGGACGTTCCAAAAACGGGTACTATCGGATCGGGTGAATTAGAGAATAGACAGAGGTCCGTTGGCATTTCAGCCTTTCTTCTCCTTTCAGGGCCTATCCGAAAGAGAATCCAGTACCTCTTGGTCCTGAATATCAGAATAGGACGAACGAACCGGCCTCCGCGGATATCTTTGCTTCGGAACAAAACCCTGCAATCAAATAGATTGTCCCAAGGGCGCCATATTCTAGGAGCCCAAGTTATGCTATTGAAAATTCGTTCCTCTAGCAGTTCCGGTTTGACCATTCCGTTCCCTTTTTCAAACTCCACTTCTTTTCATATAGCAATCCCTGATCAAAGAGAGAACAATATCCATTTCAAAACATTTCTAACGGATTCCTTGGTTCGGACCGACGAAGTAATGGCACTCGATTATTATCAACCTGACTGCAATCTTTTTCTGTCGGTAAGGATTGCACCAGAGCACCTTCTACTTCTAATAGGCCATGAACTATAGATAGAGAAGAATCATTCTGAGCGAGTCCATAAGAAGCGACCCACTTTTTTTCATCGGTTCCGGGGGAAGACCAAAGATCTTGCGCGACCGGTCCGCCAGAAAAACTCAAAAGAGAAAGAAGTCTCGTTAATCTCTTCATGCTCGTTCCAAGTTCGAAGTACCCTTTGGCCAAAGAAAAACCCGCTTCCTGACACGATTGCCTCTTTATCTTTATATAGATAGATTCTATGGGGTTATTACTTAGAAGTCTATTTTGTACAAGAGCCCCTCCTATCTGATAGAAAAGGGTCCCATGATCCCGAGCCGGTCTTACCTTGGCTCGCAAACCCCAAGTTTGTCTATGAAGAGCCAATCTAATTGTATTAGTTTCTATAATGGATTTCTTATGTGGAATACTAATGGATAGGGCCTCGTTGCTAAGTGCTACAAGATCTAGTGCACTGGAACTCGTGGTTATGGACCCGAATCCTTTAGTATGGAACATTGTCTTTTCCAAGTAAAAACCCCTAGTATATGAAAGAATGAAAAGGTGCTTTCGTTCTTGTGGAATAAGAAGCCCTCGTACCTTAATGAAAGGAAAATAGGAATTTTTCGTTAGGTATTTGACCAAATAGGATCGTCCAGTTCCTATAGAACCTATCACTAAAATACCCGATAGGGCTAAGCGGAACGAAAAGGGTTTTCCATGAGATGGTAAATGAAAACGATTAGCCCCACACGAGGTTTGGGAATAAGTGATTGTCTGATAATGAGCAAGGAATATACGTCTTTCTGCTAAAGAGGATCTATTAAACTCATAATTCATTAGATCCTTGTTATCAATGTCAACTAGGTATCATAAGTAAATGGATCCCGGTTGTTCAATCCTTTGATAACCAAGGTCATTCTTTGCTAAAGAGAAATGATCACTATGAGTCAGACTCAATAGAATTGGATCCATTCCAAATAGCGAGAATTAGGATTCTTGATCCCTCTCAATCTCTCTTTCAATTCGAGGATCCAGAGAGGTGTTTTCATAGTCATCTCCGAATATTTGCCATCTCCGAATATTTTCGATTTCATTTTTCTATGATATGTCTTTCTATATGAAAATTGGTTATTTACGATGTACGATGATCCCTGTTAAGCATCCATGGCTGAATGGTTAAAGCGCCCAACTCATAATTGGTAAATTTGCGGGTTCAATTCCTGCTGGATGCACGCGAACGGGAACGTTCCATAAGTCTATTGGAACTGGCTCTCTATCCATGGAATCTCATCCATCATCCATACATAACGAATTGGTATGGTATATTCATACCATAACATAAGAACAATAAGAACTCGAATTCTTATCGATACTGGAACTCAGAGCATAGGAGGGAAAGTCGATTTATGGATGGAATCAAATACGCAGTATTTACAGAAAAAAGTCTTCGTTTATTGGGAAAGAATCAATATACTTTTAATGTCGAATCGGGATTCACTAAGACAGAAATAAAGCATTGGGTCGAACTCTTCTTTGGTGTTAAGGTAGTAGCTGTGAATAGCCATCGACTACCCGGAAAGGGTAGAAGAATGGGACCTATTCTGGGACATACAATGCATTACAGACGTATGATCATTACCCTTCAACCGGGTTATTCTATTCCACTTCTAGATAGAGAAAAAAACTAAAGGAGAATACTTAATAATACGGCGAAACATTTATACAAAACACCTATCCCGAGCACACGCAAGGGAACCGTAGACAGGCAAGTGAAATCCAATCCACGAAATAATTTGATCCATGGACGGCACCGTTGTGGTAAAGGTCGTAATTCCAGAGGAATCATTACCGCAAGGCATAGAGGGGGAGGTCATAAGCGCCTATACCGTAAAATCGATTTTCGACGGAATCAAAAAGACATATCTGGTAGAATCGTAACCATAGAATACGACCCTAATCGAAATGCATACATTTGTCTCATACACTATGGGGATGGTGAGAAGAGATATATTTTACATCCCAGAGGGGCTATAATTGGAGATACTATTGTTTCTGGTACAAAAGTTCCTATATCAATGGGAAATGCCCTACCTTTGAGTGCGGTTTGAACTATTGATTTACGTAATTGGAAGTAACCAATTAGGTTTACGACGAAACCTAGAAATCGATCACTGATCCAATTTGACTACCTCTACGGGATAGACCTCAACAGAAAACTGTTGAGTAACGGCAGCAAGTGATTGAGTTCAGTAGTTCCTCATAGAAAATTATTGACTCTAGAGATATGGTAATATGGAGAAGACAAAATTGTTTGAAGCACGCACAGAACCGGAAGCGCCCCTTGTTTCAAAGAGAGGAGGACGGGTTATTCACATTTAATTTGATGGTCAGAGGCGAATTGAAAGCTAAGCAGTGGTAATTAAGACCCCCCGGGGAAAATAGGGATGTCTCCTACGTTACCCATAATATGTGGAAGTATCGACGTAATTTCATAGAGTCATTCGATCTGAATGCTACATGAAGAACATAAGCCAGATGACGGAACGCGGAGACCTAGGATGTAGAAGATCATAACATGAGCGATTCGGCAGATTTGGATTCCTTTCCTATATATCCACTCATGTGGTACTTCATCATACGATTCATATAAGATCCATCTGTCTAGAGATCGTCATATACATCTAGAAAGCTGTATGCTTTGGAAGAAGCTTGTACAGTTTGGGAAGGGGTTTTTTGAGAGAAAAGAAGAATCTACTTCAACCGATATGCCCTTAGGCACGGCCATACATAACATAGAAATCACACGTGGAAGGGGTGGGCAATTAGCTAGAGCAGCAGGTGCTGTAGCGAAACTGATTGCAAAAGAGGGTAAATCGGCCACTTTAAGATTACCATCTGGGGAGGTCCGTTTGGTATCCCAAAATTGCTTAGCAACAGTCGGACAAGTGGGTAATGTTGGGGTGAACCAAAAAAGTTTGGGTAGAGCCGGATCTAAGTGTTGGCTAGGTAAACGCCCCGTAGTAAGAGGGGTAGTTATGAACCCTGTGGACCACCCCCATGGGGGCGGTGAAGGGAAAGCCCCCATTGGTAGAAAAAAACCCACAACCCCTTGGGGTTATCCTGCGCTTGGAAGAAGAACTAGGAAAAGGAAAAAATATAGTGATAGTTTTATTCTTCGTCGCCGTAAGTAAATACGTAACTAGGAATATGGAAAATTGCATTTTTGGAATTTGCAATAATGCGATGGGCGAACGACGGGAATTGAACCCGCGCATGGTGGATTCACAATCCACTGCCTTGATCCACTTGGCTACATCCGCCCCTTATCCAGCTAAAGGATTTTTCTCTTTTTTCCATTCATCATTATTCTATTTATTCTGACCTCCATACTTCGATCGAGATATTGGACATAGAATGCCACTCTTTAAAATGGAAAAAAGGAGTAATCAGCTGTGACACGAAAAAAAACGAATCCTTTTGTAGCTCATCATTTATTGGCAAAAATCGAAAAGGTCAATATGAAGGAGGAGAAAGAAACAATAGTAACGTGGTCCCGGGCATCTAGCATTCTACCCGCAATGGTTGGCCATACAATCGCGATTCATAATGGAAAGGAACATATACCTATTTACATAACAAATCCTATGGTAGGTCGCAAATTGGGGGAATTCGTGCCTACTCGGCATTTCACGAGTTATGAAAGTGCAAGAAAAGATACTAAATCTCGTCGTTAACTGAATTCAGAATAGAAAGATTCAAAATAAAAAAAAAAACAAAGGCGGGGAATAACCTTATTTATGACAAGTTTCAAACTGGTAAAGTATACCCCTAGGATAAAGAAGAAGAAGAGTGGGCTAAGGAAACTCGCAAGGAAAGTTCCAACCGATCGTCTACTTAAGTTCGAACGGGTTTTCAAAGCACAAAAACGCATCCATATGTCTGTTTTCAAAGCACAAAGAGTTCTTGATGAGATTCGCTGGCGTTACTACGAGGAAACTGTTATGATACTGAACCTCATGCCTTATCGAGCATCTTATCCCATCCTAAAGTTGGTTTATTCGGCAGCAGCAAATGCTACTCATTATAGGGATTTCGACAAAGCGAATTTATTCATCACTAAAGCCGAAGTCAGTAGGAGTACTATCATGAAAAAATTCAGACCTCGAGCTCGAGGACGTAGTTCTCCCATAAAAAAAACCATGTGTCATATAACAATTGTACTAAATATAGTAAAGAAATCTAAATAATCTTTAGATCCATCTTAGATTTCGATTCCCAGTAAAAAAAAATAGAATAGAAAAATATGGGACAAAAAATAAATCCACTCGGTTTCAGACTTGGTACAACCCAAAATCACCATTCCTTTTGGTTCGCACAACCAAAAAATTATTCTGAAGGTCTACAGGAAGATAAAAAAATACGGAATTGTATCAAGAACTATATACAAAAGAATAGGAAAAAAGGCTCGAATAGAAAAATAGAATCAGACTCAAGTTCCGAAGTAATTACACATAATAGAAAAATGGACTCAGGCTCAAGTTCTGAAGTAATTACACGTATAGAAATTCAAAAAGAAATCGATACGATCCACGTCATAATCCATATTGGATTCCCCAATTTATTAAAGAAAAAAGGAGCAATCGAAGAATTAGAGAAAGATCTACAAAAGGAAGTTAATTCTGTAAACCAGAGACTTAATATTGCTATTGAAAAAGTTAAAGAACCTTATAGACAACCTAACATTCTTGCAGAATATATAGCTTTCCAATTAAAAAATAGAGTTTCATTCCGAAAGGCAATGAAAAAAGCCATTGAATTAACTAAAAAAGCAGATATAAGGGGGGTAAAAGTAAAAATTGCAGGTCGTCTCGCAGGGAAAGAAATTGCACGTGCCGAATGCATCAAAAAGGGTAGACTTCCCCTCCAAACAATTCGCGCTAAAATTGATTATTGCTGCTATCCAATTCGAACTATCTATGGAGTATTAGGTGTAAAAATTTGGATATTCGTAGACGAAGAATAACTAGCCTTGTCTTCCCATTCTGTTCAGTGATAGAATAAAAAATGACAAGAGCCTTATTTTTCCTGAAATCCCTGAAAAAAAAGAAGAAATTCTACCTCTTTCTATAAGATTTAATGAAAATTGATAAATCTTTTAATATAATTGCTATGCTTAGTGTGTGACTCGTTAGTTTTTTCTTTAGAGTCAAAAATGGAGATTCAAAAAAAATTGACTGAACCCTACTATAAATAGAAAAAGAAAAAACTTAGTAATTATAGAAAATTAACTAATAACCAACCTATTGCTTCGTATTGTCGAGATCCTAACTAAGAAACAGTCACTATATGAATAAATACATCTATCATAAATGAGTAGATCTATCATATAGTTGTAGCAACTGCAATTTTTTCTCTAAAAAAGAAAACGGATTCTAGGTTGTGAAGCAAAACTAAAGGGATGTGGATAAAAGGAGGGATGATAGAAAGAAGGAAGAAGAATAAGAAAGATATAGGATTCCAATATGTATGGTCTATGAGTTACATCATAAAAGGCAATGTGATAAAGCATCAATATAATAAAAATAACAGAGAATTCGAAATCGTAACTTGAAACAAAAAATAGAAATTTTAAGCAATAATAAAATAAAGAGCGGCCCGGGTTAATAAAACTGAGAAAATTGACTCGGAAAGAAATTTTTGGAAAGCTCCATTGTGGGATTCAGACCTAACCATTAAAGGAGAAGTAGTGGGAACGACAGAACCTATGACTGCATAGGATTTTATTGAAAAGAATCCTAAGACTTCATTGGGTGGGATGGCGGAACAAACCAAAAAAATTGCCTTATTTGGTAAGGTTATAAATTAACAAATAAGACAGGAAAGAGTAAATATTCGCCCGCGAAATCCTTATTGAATTAGAATACTTTCCCGCGATTCAATAAGAGTCAAAATAAGGAGATTTTTTTTTTAAGAAAGATTACATTATCTATAAATATAGAATATAGATAAATAGACACACACATCTAGATATATTCTAGATCTTCTTTCTTGACTATATATTTTTCTATTTTAACAAATTCAATATTCAATATTAAAAAAACCCTAACTTTTTCTATTATCTATTAATGTGCATCTATCCATAATATTCCAAAATATTATGGAATTAGAGAAATTTGCACGCTTTCTCATTTCATTCGCGAGGAGCTGGATGAGAAGAAACTCTCATGTCCAGTTTTGCAGTAGAGATGGAACTAAGAAAGAACCATCGACTATAACCCCAAAAGAACCAGATTTCGTAAACAACATAGAGGAAGAATGAAGGGAAAATCCTGCCGAGGCAATCGTATTTGTTTTGGTAGATATGCTCTGCAAGCACTTGAACCCGCTTGGATCACGTCGAGACAGATAGAAGCAGGACGAAGAGCAATGACACGATATGCACGTCGTGGTGGAAAAATATGGGTACGTATATTTCCCGACAAACCGGTTACACTAAGACCCACGGAAACACGTATGGGCTCAGGAAAGGGATCCCCCGAATATTGGGTAGCCATTGTTAAACCAGGTCGAATACTTTATGAAATGGGCGGAGTATCCGAAACTGTAGCTAGAGCAGCTATCTCCATAGCTGCCAGTAAAATGCCCATACGAAGTCAATTTCTTCGATTAGAGATATAGCATCCCAAAAAAGGAGTATTGAAGATAAAAAAAACCTGGTTTTTTTTTTCTGGAAAGACAATATTTCTTTCATCCTTTTGCATAGAAATAACAAATTGAAATCAAAATAATATGATTCAACCTCAGACCCTTTTAAATGTAGCAGATAACAGTGGAGCTCGAAAATTGATGTGTATTCGAGTCATAGGAGCTGCTAGTAATCAGCGATATGCTCGTATTGGTGATGTTATTGTTGCTGTAATCAAAGACGCAGTGCCCCAAATGCCTCTAGAAAGATCCGAAGTAATTCGAGCTGTAATTGTACGTACATGTAAAGAGTTCAAATGCGAAGACGGTATAATAATACGCTATGATGACAATGCAGCGGTTATCATTGATCAAAAAGGAAATCCAAAAGGAACTCGAGTTTTTGGCGCGATCGCCGAGGAATTGAGAAAATTGAATTTTACTAAAATAGTTTCATTAGCTCCTGAAGTATTATAAATACTAGTAGGCGAGATATAGATCAAAGAAAAAATTAGTAGATTATGTCTCACGTATATGCTTTAAAATCCAAAAGTAAAAGAAAAAAAAAAGAAAACATGTTGATTATAGAAAAATTAGGAGGAACCTAGAATTAGAGTCTTATGGGCAAGGACACTATTGCTGATTTACTAACCTCTATAAGAAACGCGGACATGAATAAAAAAGGAACAGTTCGAGTAGTATCTACAAATATTACCGAAAACATTGTTAAAATACTTCTACGAGAGGGTTTTATTGAAAGTGTTCGGAAACATCAGGAAAGTAACAGATATTTCTTGGTTTCAACTTTGCGACATCAAAAGAGAAAGACTAGAAAAGGAATATATAGAACTAGAACCTTTTTAAAGCGTATCAGCCGACCCGGCTTACGAATTTATGCCAACTATCAAGGAATTCCTAAAGTTTTGAGCGGAATGGGAATTGCTATTCTTTCTACTTCTCGAGGTATAATGACAGATCGAGAAGCTCGACTAAACAGAATTGGGGGAGAAGTCTTATGTTATATATGGTAATCGCCCCTCCTATAGTACTCGAATTCTATCTCGAACTTCCTATTTTTCAAATAAAAAAAAACGTTGTATTTTTATTTGAAAATCAAAATAGAAAAATAGGAGAAAAAAAAATATGACAGAAAAAAAAAATAGGAGAGAAAAAAAAAACCCGAGAGAAGCAAAAGTCACTTTCGAAGGTTTAGTTACGGAAGCCCTACCCAACGGAATGTTCCGCGTTCGCCTAGAGAATGACACCATCATCCTGGGCTATATTTCAGGAAAGATCCGGTCTAGTTCTATACGAATACTGATGGGGGATAGGGTCAAAATTGAAGTAAGTCGTTATGATTCAAGCAAAGGACGTATAATTTATAGACTTCCCCATAAGGATTCGAAGCGTACCGAAGACTCGAAGGATACCGAAGATTTGAAGGATACCGAAGATTTGAAGGATACCAAAGATTCAAAGGATTAGGTTTTTCTTTTTTCTAGGGTAATAAATTCAAAGTTCCGAAATTCAAGCGAAGAGACTTATTTTTTCCCAAAGATTAGATTCATAGTTTAAGAAAGGAATACGGAAATATGAAAATAAGAGCTTCCGTTCGTAAAATTTGTACAAAATGTCGACTGATTCGTAGGCGTGGACGAATTAGAGTCATTTGTTCCAATCCGAAGCATAAACAAAGGCAGGGGTAATCTTTCGAAAAAGAACTTTACTTTCTAAAAAGTAAAAAAAGTACCCGCGGAAACGTCCAAATTCCAAATAAAATAATTAATAATTAAAGTAAAGGATATATTTTACCCTGAAACGGATATCTTTGTATCTTTTTTTCTTTTTGTTATTTCTAACTCATATTTATGAGATAATAAAATATGACAAAAGCTATACCAAAAATTGGTTCACGTAGGAGAGTGCGTATTGGTTTGCGTAGGAATGCGCGTTTTAGTTTACGGAAAAGTGCACGTAGAATAACAAAAGGAGTTATTCATGTTCAAGCTAGTTTCAACAATACCATTATAACTGTTACAGACCCGCAAGGTCGGGTGGTTTTCTGGTCCTCCGCGGGTACTTGTGGATTCAAAAGCTCAAGAAAAGCATCACCCTATGCTGGTCAAAGAACAGCAGTAGATGCTATTCGTACAGTGGGTTTGCAACGAGCAGAAGTTATGGTAAAGGGTGCTGGTAGTGGAAGAGATGCCGCATTACGAGCCATTGCTAAAAGTGGTGTACGATTAAGTTGTATACGCGATGTAACACCTATGCCGCATAATGGATGTCGACCTCCTAAAAAAAGACGTCTGTAAAAGAATTAAAATGCTTTCAAGAGAAATAAACGATTCAATGATCAAATAATAATACTAGTCTATTATGGTTCGAGAGGAGGTAGCAGGATCCACTCAAACACTACAGTGGAAGTGTGTTGAATCAAGAGTAGATAGTAAGCGTCTTTATTATGGTCGTTTCATTTTGTCCCCGCTTAGAAAAGGTCAAGCGGATACCGTCGGTATTGCCTTGCGAAGAGCTTTACTTGGAGAAATAGAAGGAACATGTATCACACGTGCAAAATTTGGGAGCGTGCCACACGAATATTCTACAATAGCTGGTATTGAAGAATCCGTACAAGAAATTTTACTAAATTTGAAAGAAATTGTATTGAGAAGTAATCTCTATGGAGTTAGAGACGCATCAATTTGCGTCAAAGGTCCTAGATACATAACTGCTCAAGATATCATCTTACCACCTTCCGTAGAGATCGTTGATACGGCACAACCTATAGCTAACTTGACAGAGCCCATTGATTTCTGTATTGAGTTACAGATCAAGAGAGATCGCGGATATCACACGGAACTCAGAAAGAACTCTCAAGATGGAAGTTATCCCATAGATGCTGTATCCATGCCTGTTCGAAATGTGAATTATAGTATTTTTTCTTGTGGGAATGGAAATGAAAAACACGAGATACTTTTTCTAGAAATATGGACGAATGGAAGTTTAACCCCTAAGGAAGCGCTTTATGAGGCTTCTCGTAATTTGATTGATTTATTTCTTCCTTTTCTACACGCGGGGGAAGAGGGCACTAGTTTCGAAGAAAATAAAAACAGGTTTACTCCACCCCTTTTAACCTTTCAAAAAAGATTAACTAATCTAAAGAAAAACAAAAAAGGAATTCCATTGAATTGTATTTTTATTGATCAATTAGAATTGCCTTCTAGAACGTATAATTGTCTCAAAAGGGCCAATATACATACACTATTGGACCTTTTGAGTAAGACTGAAGAAGATCTTATGAGAATTGAAAGTTTTCGTATGGAAGATGGAAAACAGATATGGGACACTCTAGAGAAGCATCTCCCAATCGATTTACCTAAGAATAAGTTCTCGTTTTAAATCCATTGCAATTTTTTCCTCTTCTTCTTTTTAGAGTTAGAATAAAAAGAAAAAAGAAAACAATTTAGCATCTTTGGCACAATCTATATTTTCGCGAAATGGATCATAATAAAATGGATTTTAGGTATCTAGGGAAGATTCACTTGGAAGTAACTATTTCCTAGATACCTATGCACGGTACTTCACGGTTGAATGAATCAACCTGAAAAATCCCTAAAAAAGACCTAAAGTTAAGGATTTATCAATGGGTAATGTTGCTCCAATACCTAACCAAAGAGCTACTGCAGTACCGATTAAAAAAACGGTCGTAGCTACTGGGCGACGAAATGGATTTTGGAATTTATTGACATTCTCTAGAAAGGGTACTGTCAATAAGCCCGTTGGCACAGAAACCATTAAGAGAACGCCCAATAACTTATTGGGTACTGTACGGAGTATTTGAAAGACGGGAAAGAAGTACCACTCGGGTAATATTTCCAGAGGAGTTGCAAACGGATCCGCCGGTTCACCAATCATTGACGGCTCGAGAACCGCTAAACCTACATTACATGCAATAGTACCTAGAATTACTACTGGAAAAATATATAAAAGATCGTTGGGCCACGCGGGTTCCCCGTAATAATTATGTCCCATCCCTTTAGCTAATTTTGCTCTTAATACAGGATCATTTAAGTCAGGTTTCTTTGTTATTGGGATAGGTGAATTCTTTAGGATCCATCCCCCAAAGGAACCGGACATGAGAATTTTTCATCATCCGGCTCGAGCAAGAATGAAAGAAAAAAGACCGTGGAAGATCCATAATAGAATAAGGTATATAATGACTCAATGACTCTAGGTAAGAAAAGCTTTATCAGATTCTCTTTTCCGAAGTTGCACCTACAACTACTTATTGAAAAGAATCTTATTCTTATGGGTAAATGCTCAATATCCAAGTTGGCTTGCAAATTTGATCATGATCAATTGCTTTGTGGATTGTCTCATGTCTCTTGATTAGTTGGTGTTTATCCCCTCAATATCGCAAGTTTCTTACGTCCAAACAAAGTATTTACTTGTTACTAATAAAAAATCAAAAAGTCTAGCCTACGTTCTTCTTTAGATACCTTTTTTTACTCCGATAGTATTGCGGATCGCAATCGATGCAAAGAAAATGAATGCATTTCCATACTATAATAAAAAAAGTAAGTGTAATAAATAGAGAATTGGATCATGTCACATGACTTATTCTATTTCTACTCTATGGGATCTTACGGAGCCTGTTCATGGATGACATGGTTGGGGTATGATCATAGAAAATATTCTCCTCAAGTGAACCAGCCTATCCTTCCTAGATAGGGGACTTACGTGTTGATTGGATGCGGAGACACCTTTGGTTGTGAATTCTAATGTGGCAGATCCAATTCTTTATCTGCATGGCCAAATCAATAATTCAAGTCACACACTCCCATAATCCGCCTTATTTTCTTTCTTTCATAAAATGAACTTCAACTATTTGTATTTGTATCAAAATACTTCGGAGTTGAAGAAAAGTATCCAAATGACATGTCTTATTTTACAATAACCCATGTTTGTAGCAATGAAATACCACAACCTACCCGATATGATATATGAAAATTAGAATTATCTTTCTCTATGATATGGCTTCCCTATAAAGGACCCGAAATACCTTGCTTACGTATCATTGGAAAGTGCATTAACATAAATACGGCAGTAAGCAGAGGCAGTACAAAGGTATGTAAACTATAAAAACGAGTCAAAGTGGATTGGCCCACACTAGCACTTCCACGTAATAACTCCACTAAAGGCGATCCTATTACCGGAATCGCTTCAGGTACACCTGTCACAATTTTGACTGCCCAATAACCAATTTGATCCCAAGGCAAAGAATAACCAGTTACACCAAACGATGCAGTCAATACAGCCAAAACCACACCTGTCACCCAAGTTAATTCGCGGGGTTTTTTAAATCCACCTGTGAGATACACACGAAATACGTGCAGGATCATCATTAGAACCATCATACTTGCTGACCATCGATGAACTGATCGGATTAACCAACCAAAGTTGGCCTCGGTCATTATGTATTGAACCGAGGAAAAAGCCTCTGTAACGGTTGGGCGGTAGTAAAAAGTCATAGCAAAACCGGTAGCGACTTGTACTAGAAAACAAGTAAGTGTAATTCCCCCTAAACAATAAAATATGTTGACATGAGGAGGAACATATTTACTAGTTATATCATCCGCAATTGCCTGAATCTCAAGACGTTCCTCAAACCAATCATATACTTTATTGAGATAGGTAACTAACCCGAGTCCCCCTCCGAGAACCGTATATGAAAATTTCATCTCGTACGGCTCAAGCAGAAACACACAAATTTTCAACGGATATTAGAAAAAAAAAAGGTTCAAAACTTCATCAGCCACTGGATTGGGTCGATTTGCCTTGAAGATATGAAATAAGAAAAATCCAGAACTTATTCTTTGTGATGATAATGCCAAAAAATCTCAAGTTGGCTCATCTGTCTTTCTTTCTTTCCCTTATGTTGGTCATTAGAGGCTTCTTGACTTTTCTCTTCCCTATTTTGGATTTCTTTTTTTTTTTTGCGTAATGCAGATTTACTCTTGTTTTACTAGTAAATAAATAAAGCCAAAATTCTAGTAGTTTTCTGATAGAAATTATCTTGTTGCGATCCTATGAATCAGTTCAATTAAAACCTTAGATTCATACTAGAGCCACGATGATTGAGTCTCAAGCTAACCAAAAGGCAAGGGTTCTTCGAATAAGAACCGCTTGATGATCATTTATTGAATCCGTGTAATAACTCGACAAAATCGAGAGAAAAAAAGTTGTCTTTTGGGCAAACAAAATTGGAAGGAAGAAAATTTCTTTTTTTATTAAAAACTACTTGAATTTTTTTCAGTCTGGTTGCGAGGTCTGAATAGTGAGTATGAATCATAGTTCCATTTTTTTTCTTGATCCACTCTATCTATTTCGTGTTCCAGATACTAGAATAAAAAATATCCGACGAATTAGAATCATCTTGATAGAGATAACAGGCCCTTTCTATGTATTATCAATAGGATCCATTCTAACAAGTCACACACTCATATTCCAGAGATACCAAAACAAAAAAATTCCACGGTCGAACTACCAGAATGTCTAGAAATGTATAGCTTAAAGTAGAAAGGCTTTTTTGGATGGAAAAACAATGACTTCGTAGTTTTAGTTAGTAGAAACCTAATTCATTAAAATTCCGTCCAGTAAAACAGAAGAATTATAAATTTCTAAAATGATCGATAGGAATATCGCGAATAAAGCCATTGCGACCCCCATAAAAGGAGTAGTCCCCCAACCCGGAGCTACTTTCCCATATTCCGAATTCAAGGGTTTCAATAAACTACCTACGCGAGTTCGTCTTGGCCCAGGTCTAGAACTATCTTCAACGGTTTGTGTAGCCATAAATTCTATTTAATCATTGGTGTTGACTTTGTATACTATTCCGTTGTAGTTGTAAATACAAGATCTTTTCGTAGATCCATTGTAATCTTGAAATTCTATAAAAATGGAAACAGCAACTTTAGTCGCCATCTCCATATCTGGTTTACTTGTAAGCTTTACTGGGTATGCCTTATATACCGCGTTTGGGCAACCCTCTCAACAATTAAGAGATCCATTCGAAGAACACGGGGACTAATTGAAGTAAGAAGTCTCCCCATCTGGGAGACTTCTTACTTCAATGAAATTATTTCATTTTTTTAGTCGGAACCTTAGGTGGTTCTCGGAAGAAGATAGCGAAAAAAATTATCCCTAAAGTCGAAACTAAAAGGAACGTATAAACCAATGCTTCCATAGATTCGATCGTGGTTTATTTACAATTATAACTTCCACACCTATTCATTTGTCATTTGGGATCTTTTCCCATATAAAGATAAAGAAAGAAAAAGAGTCAAAGAAAGGATGGGAGATGTTTCCCATGTCAAATCAAAAAAGAGAGATGAAAGATACCATAGCAATGTGGTATCAGACTGCTTGTCTCCTTGTAGTTGGATCTCCAACTTTTTGGAATGTTCCAAATTCCACTTGAGCATCCAAGTCTGGATCAATACCAGCAAAAACATCTCGGAACAAGGTTCTAGCGCCATGCCAAATGTGTCCGAAAAAGAAGAGCAAAGCAAAGGTAGCATGACCAAAAGTGAACCAACCCCTTGGACTGCTGCGAAAAACACCATCCGATTTCAAAGTAGCCCGATCTAATTCAAAAATTTCCCCTAATTGGGAACGCCTCGCATATTTTTTTACAGTAGCAGGATCAGAATAACTTACTCCATTAAGTTCGCCACCATAGAACTCCACCGTTACACCTACTTGTTCAACACTATATTTGGATTCTGCTCTTCTAAAAGGAACGTCCGCTCTCACAATTCCCTCTTCATCTACCAAAACAACCGGAAATGTTTCAAAAAAAGTAGGCATACGGCGTACAAAAAGCTCGCGTCCTTCTTTATCTCTAAAGACGGGATGTCCTAACCATCCAACAGCTATTCCATCCCCGTTGTCCATTGAGCCTGCTCTGAATAATCCCCCCTTTGCCGGATTATTACCAATATAATCATAAAAGGCTAATTTTTCGGGAATTTTAGACCAAGCTTCTGATAAACTAAGATTTTCGGCTAACCCATCGCTAACTCTTCGATATATTTCTTGCTGAAAGTATCCCTGATCCCACTGATAACGAGTAGGCCCAAATAATTCGATTGGGGTAGTTGCTGACCCATACCACATAGTTCCGGCAACTATGAAAGCTGCAAAAAAAACAGCAGCGATACTACTGGAAAGTACAGTTTCAATATTGCCCATACGTAATCCTTTGTATAGACGTTGAGGCGGACGGACACTAAGATGGAATAGGCCCGCTAATATGCCCAATGTACCCGCAGCAATATGATGAGAAGCTATTCCCCCCGGAACAAAAGGATCAAAACCTTCTACACCCCACGCTGGATTTACAGCTTGTACTTTTCCAGTTAGTCCATAAGGATCGGACACCCATATCCCAGGACCATACAAACCCGTTACATGAAATGCGCCAAAGCCAAAGCAAGCCACCCCTGCAAGAAATAAATGAATTCCAAAGATCTTGGGCAAATCCAAAGAGGGTTTTCCTGTCCGCTCATCACAGAATATTTCTAGGTCCCAATATACCCAATGCCAGATAGCTGCCAAGAAACACAAGCCAGAAAACACAATATGCGCACCTGCCACACCTTCATAACTCCAAATACCCGGATTCGTTACAGTTCCTCCTGAAATACTCCAACCACCCCACGAATTGGTTATTCCTAAACGAGTCATGAAGGGAATGACGAACATACCTTGTCTCCACATTGGATCCAGAACAGGATCAGAGGGATCAAAAACCGCTAATTCATATAAAGCCATCGAGCCGGCCCAACCAGAAACTAAAGCTGTGTGCATTATATGCACCGAAAGCAATCGACCCGGATCATTCAATACAACAGTATGAACACGATACCAAGGCAAACCCATGGAAATACCCCTTTAGCAAAGAAAAATAGACACGATGTCGCTTTATTTTATCGCATTGGAAAAGACTATCCATATCCTATGTACCTAACCCCTCTAGGGGATTCTGTGTCAGAAAGCGTGAATATTTATTTCATTCCATTAAAAATAAAAATAAGAAGCCAATTCTGTTCGTAAGAAGAAAGAGAAGCAGATCTATTCTATACTCGATAAGTGCCAATATGCAATGGGTAGCTTGGCCTATTTGGAAAAAACGAAGAATAGATCCCTATCCCTCTTTGTTTATCATTCCAATCACCGATTCCTTTTTCTTTATTCAATCTGTCTTACCTTCCTTATATGTATTATGTATTATTTCAATCTACGTATTAATAGAATCTATAGTATTCATATAGAATAAGAAAAAAAAAAATGAAGACAATAAACTGCGGATTCTTTCTTTCTCTTCCATTCTTACGTTTCCATATTAAAGTGTAGTTTTCTTACTTAAATTTAATAATATTAATCTAATATGCCCATTGGTGTTCCAAAAGTACCTTACCGGATTCCCGGAGATGAAGAAGCGACTTGGGTTGACTTATACAATGTTATGTATCGAGAAAGGACACTTTTTTTAGGTCAAGAGATTCGTTGCGAGGTCACGAATCATATTACAGGTCTCATGGTATATCTCAGTATAGAAGATGGAATTAGCGATATTTTTTTGTTTATAAACTCCCCAGGCGGGTGGCTAATCTCAGGAATGGCGATTTTTGATACGATGCAAACGGTGACACCAGATATATATACAATATGCCTCGGAATGGCTGCGTCCATGGCATCCTTCATTCTGCTTGGAGGCGAACCCACCAAGCGTATAGCATTCCCTCACGCGAGGATTATGCTTCACCAACCTGCTAGTGCTTATTATCGGGCAAGGACACCAGAATTTTTACTAGAAGTGGAAGAGTTACACAAAGTTCGCGAAATGATCACAAGGGTTTATGCACTAAGAACAGGCAAGCCTTTTTGGGTTGTATCCGAAGACATGGAAAGGGATGTTTTTATGTCAGCAGACGAAGCCAAAGCTTATGGACTTGTCGATATTGTAGGGGATGAAATGATTGACGAGCACTGCGATACTGATCCAGTGTGGTTTCCAGAAATGTTTAAGGATTGGTAGTGGCCGGATTTCTTGTAAATTTATTTCAAACCTAAATTCAGGTTTTCTGCGATTTAATAGAAAATAGAAATACTTCATGATGATCAATCATCAGGTTAAGATCGATCTAAACCAATCTTTTTTTTTTCTATATACATACGACATGCCAACGGTTAAACAACTTATTAGAAACGCAAGACAGCCAATACGAAATGCTAGAAAATCGCCCGCGCTTAAGGGATGTCCTCAGCGTCGAGGAACATGTGCTAGGGTGTATGTGCGACTCGTTCAGATCATGAGTTCAAACAAATAAGACAATTTTTGAAGTATCCATGATCGGTACCAATGAATAGGATAGAGCTTCTCTATCCTAGATTTCTATGGTATATGGAATTTCTGGTTTCCTTTGGTGCAAATCCAATCATCTAAATTGGAAATTAAGAAGCAATTCCCCCATTGGTAGAAAATGGTTATCCATTAAGCGGAGGAAATAGTAATAAAAAGAAAAAGGCTTATGCTCCTTTATCTTAAAAGAACGGACTAACAGGGTCAGCTACTTAGCCAACTTTCATAATTAAATGCCGTCACTGTATGGATAACTCTTATTGTGAAAAGAGCTATTTACTCTATAATGGATAGGTAGAGCCAAAGAATGTGAACTATACAAGTTCACAATACCTTTTGATGAAATGAAAGAAAGGGCTCCGGTGTATAGAGAGGGCCTCACCGTTTAAAAGGGAACCATAGAAACGATGGAACCCACTATTTTTTTGAGTATCGTTAGAATTTGTTATTTCTATGCGAAATAACTGAAGAGAATAGAATAAAAAATCGTGGTTGGGAAGGTTACAGTAGCAAAAGCCATTGGAATTAATATTTTATATATCGGAATAATTCGTTTTGTTATTAATGGGAAAAAGGATGGCTAAAAGAAGAGAAATCATTAGTTATTCATTAAGGTTAATTTGATTCAATGACCAGAGTTCCGCGAGGATATATAGCTCGGAGACGACGAACAAAAATGCGTTCATTTGCCTCAAACTTTAGAGGGGCTCATTTAAGACTTAATCGAATGATTACTCAACAAGTAAGAAGAGCTTTTGTTTCCTCTCATCGAGATAGAGGCAGGCAAAAGAGGGATTTTCGTCGTTTGTGGATCACTCGGATAAACGCAGCAACGCGGATATATAAAGTATTCGATAGTTATAGTAAATTAATACACAATCTGTACAAGAAGGAATTGATTCTTAATCGTAAAATGCTTGCACAAGTAGCTGTATCAAATCCAAATAATCTTTACACGATTTCCAATAAAATAAAGATCCTCAATTAAATGGATAAAAAAGTAATATACAGGAATAATTAAAACCGAATTCCCGGAGAGGGAACTCCGGGAAGATACAATAAATTAAGATTAAGTGGTAGGAATCAACGAGCATGTTGCAATAAATAAAAAAACTATTTATTCTTCCCCATTTTTCTTTCTTATAACAAACACAAGAATCAAAACTGGATTACTTTCTTTATATAGGTCTGGCCCTTTCGAATAAAACATCAACAATCGGAACTTAAGTTCCGATTGTTGTTTCTTAAATTCTGGTTGGAGTTTCTTAAGTTTCGATTGGAATTGAACTTTTGCGTTAATTGAGGAATATGTCTATTCTTTCTGGGTCTAGGACCAGTAATTATTGAAATTGACTGGGCTTGAAATTGCTTCTCATTCTCATAGTTACGAAATGGTAAGAAAGATAAAATACGAGCCTGTTTTATAGCAAGAGTAATTAATCGTTGTTGTTTCAAGGTTAATCTATTTATTCGTCTCGATAATATTTTTCCTTGTTCACTAATAAATCGATTAATTAAACTCATGTTTCTATAATCAATTCGATCCCCCGGGCCAATCCGAGGACGCCTACGAAAAGGTTGTTTGGATTTACGAAAAGTTTGCTTGGATTTACGAAAAGTTTGCTTGGATTTATGAAAAGTTTGCTTGGGTTTATGAAAAGTTTGCTTAGATTTATGAAAAGGTTGTTTAGATGTATACATGATTTATTCTTTATTTAAAAATTTGAAAAAAAAAAATGGATTTCTTTATTTTATTAATTTTGGATCCAGAAGAAGTAGTCTTTCTTTGGTCCATATATTATTTGATTCATATTATTATTTGATTCATATATAGTATATGAATACCCTCTATACATATGAAATAATATCTACCTGAAATCAAATGAATTGATTTGTATTTTGTATTCTATCTATGTTCTATATATTAAATCTGTTCTTTGGAAAGATCGAACACACGATGCTCCTATTTTTTTATTTCGTCATGAGTCGTATGCTTGCGACAATAACGACAAAATTTTTTTAATTCTAATTGTCCGGGTGTATTGTGGCGATTCTTTTGAGTACTATATCTAGAAATCCCCGTCGATTCCTCATTGGCACCTTTTCGAACACAACTGATACATTCCAAAATAACTCTGATTCTAACACCTTTCCCCTTGGCCATGAACCTCCTTTCTTTTTTGGATTGACTTAACTTAATTCTTCTACTTATTCTGTTATTCTTCTATTTTGAATCCCAAGAAGAAGAATAAAATCCATTCGAATAAAAAATTTTTAAAATTCTTAAATTAAGTAATAAAAAATAGAGAAATAATTAAAGAATACAATCCTTGTCGAATTAGCAAGGATTTTGCTTCGAAATCCTTTCATTTAAGTAGCCAGCCCAGCCTCTTTCTATGCTCTGATTTCTGAGGCCTGACTTAGCTTGGATACCGCTTTTGATTGAATTTCTGTTTTCCAAAATGGGATTTGCCGAATTTTTCATGACTCTGAGGTTCAACCCAATCCATCTTTTCTTTCTTTTTCCTTCCTATACTAAAAAAAAAAGGATTGAAAAAGGGAAAATTCGCGTCATGTCACGAAGAATTCCTCGCATAGCAATAACTAGAATTAAAAAAAAGGGAATGACAAAGCATCTGGGAATAAACGATTAATTTCTATCAATAAACCTGCTAAAGCCCCAAACCATAGAGTACTTAGCACGGGCGCTACAGAGAGATATGTTTTTATATCCCGCATTGAAAATCCTCCTTCCTTATTGGAATACATATATGATCAGATACTCTTGCCCAAGATCATTTGTATTTCTTTTGTTTAGGCAAAATTCCTAACTAAAAAAACAAAATCAATATTCTATATATAGAATGAACGGTATAGACGAGATTTTCCTACCCCTAAAAAAGAAAAAGATGACCCCTTCTTCCTATACATTACCAAGGAATAGTAATCTTTCTTTTATAGGTGAAATTAGATAGGATTTTAGATGTATACCATTCCTTGATTATATGAGACCAAAAAGAAGAAATGACAAGAAGGTTCTATATAGATAGAGAAAGAGAAGAAAATTACGATGTGGAAAACAAGACAGGAATTGTGTACAATGCCATTATACAACAATTTGGAAAAGGGATGTAGCGCAGCTTGGTAGCGCGTTTGTTTTGGGTACAAAATGTCACAGGTTCAAATCCTGTCATCCCTACCTATTACTTCTTTCTTCTTTATGGGCAGTAGCGAGGAGATCGATTAAAGTGGGTATAACTTGAATTTGTGGATACTATACGTACGTGAGACACGTTAGGAGTAGAAAAGGGTTTTCTTTTTGAATGAAAGCGCTCTTAGTTCAGTTCGGTAGAACGCGGGTCTCCAAAACCCGATGTCGTAGGTTCAAATCCTACAGAGCGTGATTCCATCTATCTTATGTCGAAGCAGAGTAAAATAACTTAACAAAACAAAGTTGAATTGCAACTCCAATTTGACCTCCTCTCTGGTCTGGAGGAGGTCAATCAAAAAAGAAATATTACTCAATCAAAGATCCAACTGATCCCCACGTCTGTATTGCAAATACGCAGTCACGAATAATCCCGCTAAAGTAATAGGAATTAGGCCTAAGACGATTCCAAATAGAAAAACTTCAATCATTTCGATTTGTTCGAGGGGATAAAAAAAAAGAGGTACGATCTATCCCTAAATAGTAGTCTAAATTATCCACGAATCTCAATGACCAAGAAAAGAATTGATAATTAGTGTGGAAAAGAGTCGTAGAATACCAGGAATCCAAAAGAAAGATTTTTATTTTCTGACTTATTCATTCAATTCATTTCAAATAAGACGTATCTTGTTCAAGCCAATAAATAGAGCTGGGGTTATAGTTAAAGCAGCCAGTAGAAAACCGAAATAACTAGTTATAGTAAGCATGAAAGGGTTAAATTCCATTTATTTTTTTACTACACTACATATGTTGGTAAAGCACTTACCTAAGTTATGGAAAATTCATAATTCATCGGTTATTTTAGATAATACTAAAAAACAAGATAGAGTGAGATACAGAAGTGTAAAAGAAAATCGATTCATCAGATGGGACATGAGTCTCTAATTCCGAATCAAGAGATTTGTTGTGGAATCTGTCAGTTCTTTAAAGTAATAATATTAAGAACTAGATCATCTAACCCCATTGAAAAATTAAATTGGATTTTCGGGAGAATTTTGGAATATAAGATAAATAAAGAATTGAAACAGTCGAATATTCCCCTATTCCTTCTTATTTTAACTGATTGTATTCCATATGGAATAAGAGGAGAAGAAAAGCATTCCACGACCCCCCGAGCAAGGGGCCCCTTAAAAAAAGGAAAGCTCTTCCTTGAATTTACTTTATTTTTATTCCTTTTTCGAACCCCAACCAAAGTTGATTCGAAGACGAGTCACTTCAATTATCCTTTTAAGTTCTATCTTCTGTCTTTCCCTATTTCATCTCGTAAAGTTCCACGCTTGCAGTTTAGTCAAGAAAGTTAGACCTAATCCAACAAACAAGGCAAGGATTGATTACGAATCTTGATTCTTCAAAGAATGTTTTCTTTCTCTCATAACAGATTATCCACTATTCGATTTTCTATTTATTAGATATTATATTATGCTAACCAATTAAATTCCTTAAAGGGAAAGGTTGGATTCGAAGAAAACTTTTAACTAAAAAGGGATAGATTTCGCATATACTTGTCCTTATATTGTGTCAGTATGAGAATATCTTTCCTAAATTATTTATCCAAACCTATTGATCATTAACTTGGATTTTCCCAAGATCTTGGCCGCTATTCCGAATTATTCTACTAATCCGAAGCCAATGAAAATAAGCAGGACCCAAAAAAATTGGGGGTTTTCTATTGATGCCTTGAATAACATATAGCTTACCTATAGACAAGGAAC